CTATTCATATATTAGGTATTAAGTTTTCATCAAATAGGGGGCAGAAAGGCTCTATGGAAAAATGTTGGTTCAATTCGATCTTGTCTAACAATAAGTTAGAACATAGGTGTGGACTAAGTAAATCAATGGATAGTCTTGATGGTATTGGACATACTAGTGGAAGTAATGAACCTATTCTAAATGATGCGGAGAAAAGGATTCCTAGTTGGAGTGATAGTGGCAGTTATAGTTTCGGTAATATTAATTATCTAGATTATTTATTTGATAGCAGAAATATTTTTAGTTTGATCTCTGATGATACTTTTTTAGTTAAAAATAGTAATGGTGACAGTTATTCTGTATATTTTGATATTGAAAATCAGATTTTTGAGATTGACAATGCTAATTCTTTTTTGAATGAACTAGAGATACTTTTTTATAGTTATTTGAATAGTGAGTCTAAGAGTAGCAATTACTACTATTATTATTCCATGTATGATACTCAATCTAATTGGAATAATCACATTAATAGTTGCATTGATAGTTATCTTCGTTTTGAAATCAGTCTTAATAGTGACATTTACAGTGGTATCGACAGTTACATTTATAGTTTCATTTGTACGGAAAGTCAAACTATAAGTAGTATTGAAAGTGAAAATTCGAGTAGTACTAGTAGCAGTTATCTCAATGAAAGAGGAAGCTCTAATGATTTCGATATAAATACAAAATACAGAGAGTTATGGGTTCAATGCGAGAATTGTTATGGATTAAATTATAAAAAATTTTTTTGGTCAAAAATGAATATTTGTGAACACTGCGGATATCATTTGAAAATGAGTAGTTCAGATAGAATCAAACTTCTTATTGATCCTGACACTTGGGAGCCTATGGATGAGGATATGGTCTCTATGGATCCCATTGAATTTCATTCAGAAGAGGAACCTTATACAGATCGCATCTTTTTTTATAAAAAAAAAACGGGTTTAACTGAAGCTGTTCAAACGGGCATAGGTCAACTAAATAGTATTCCCATAGCAATTGGAGTTATGGATTTTCAGTTTATGGGAGGTAGTATGGGATCCGTAGTAGGTGAGAAAATAACCCGTTTGATCGAGTATGCTATTAATCGATCTCTACCTGTCATTATTGTGTGTGCTTCTGGAGGAGCACGCATGCAAGAAGGGAGTTTGAGCTTGATGCAAATGGCTAAAATATCTTCTGCTTCATATGATTATCAATCAAATAAAAAGTTATTCTATGTATCAATCCTTACATCTCCTACAACTGGCGGAGTTACAGCAAGTTTTGGTATGTTGGGAGATATCATTATTGCTGAACCTAATGCCTATATTGCGTTTGCGGGCAAAAGAGTAATTGAACAAACATTGAAAAAGACAGTACCTGACGGTTCACAAGTGGCTGAGTATTTATTCGATAAGGGCTTATTCGACCCAATCGTACCACGTAATCTTTTAAAAGGTGTTCTCAGTGAGTTATTTCAACTACAGGGTTTCCTTCCCTTGAATCAAGATTCAAAAAAAAAAATATTTTAATTTAAAATTAAAAAGGGGTTGAAATTCTTCATTTTAAAATGGAAGTATAGCACTAGGTTCAGTTATTTTGATTTGTAGCGAATAAGCATTTAGTTTATTGTAATCAAAAAAACAAAACTAGGAAGATGGTGTTTTCTTTTGGGACATCAGTTATAAGTGTAGTAAGAGTCAGAAGTTTTGGATAATTACTTTTTTACCCGAATCCATTTTTTTATTCGACCCCCCTTCCTGATTAGGAATAAGCATCTCTCTATCGACAAGATAAAAAAGAGTTTCTTTCTCCTTCTGAGAAATCGGGTAAATCAAAAAAAATTTATCCCTACTTTATGACATATTCATATTATAGAACAACGAAAAATATATAAAAAAATATAGAAAAAAAAAGAAAATAGAAAAACAAATCAAATTCAAATATAGAATATATAATCAAATAATCAAACTAAGAAGAATATAAGAATGAATATAGAATGATAATAAAGAATAATAAGAATATAGAATATAAGTTATTTCTATTTACCGAGAACCCCTGTTTTTCACTAGGAATCCCTGTTTTGTTTGTTGGATAAGATTGGTTAAAGTCACGAATTCATAAAAAATTCTTTTCTTTCAAAACAAACAAAGGTTTTTTGAAAGAAAAGATCTAAATAAAATTAAGGATGGGAAAAGAAGAATAAAATTTATGAAAGTGGACTGTCATACATATTCGTGTAGAAAGAGGAATAGGTAAACTTCATTTAGTTCTACATTCCTTGTACTTATTTATTTTTATTATTAAGTACTTTAATATTAAGAATATTAAGATTATATTCATATTTTTTATAATAGGTAGACGTATCATAAGATATCTTTATAATTATAATAGGTACAAATATGAAATCGAGGTACCCGTTCTATGATAGATTTTAACTTTCCCTCTATTTTGGTTCCTTTAGTGGGCCTAGTCTTTCCGGCAATCGCAATGGCTTCTTTATCTCTTTATGTCCAAAGAAATAAGATTGTCTAAAAATGATGGGACCAAATCTCATCAATTTATTTCAACGCTGGATCATCATACAAATACTTTTTTAGTGTAATATGGTAGGATATATGATATGTGGCCTTTCCGAAAACAAACGGAAAAATTGTTATGTATACTGATGCATAATATATGCATTAATGTATGTATATGCGGTTGCGGTTATAGCTTAATCAATATCAATTAAATTCAAAATGATCAGCAAATATTTTTTTAAAATCTTTGAAATAGAAACTCAATGTATCTAACCAATTATTCCTAATGGTTCATGTCAGAATACTGCTAGTTGATGGAAGTTATTTCGGAATCAAGCAAGAAAAGTCAAATCTATTTGGGTTATTTTCTCAATTCTAATCGAATGCAACTGGATCTAGTATAGTATGAATTGGCGATCAGAACATATATGGATAGAACTTATAACGGGGTCTCGAAAAACAAGTAATTTTTGCTGGGCCTGTATCCTTTTTTTAGGTTCACTAGGATTCTTAGTGGTTGGAACTTCCAGTTATCTTGGTAGGAATCTGATATCCGTATTTCCTTCTCAGGAAATTGTTTTTTTCCCACAAGGGATCGTGATGTCTTTCTATGGGATCGCAGGTCTATTCATTAGTTCTTATTTGTGGTGCACAATTTCATGGAATTTAGGTAGTGGTTATGACCGATTCGATAGAAAAGAAGGGATAATGTGCTTTTTTCGTTGGGGATTCCCTGGAAAAAATCGTCGCATCTTCCTTCGTTTCTTTCTGAAAGATATCCAATCAATCAGAATAGAGGTGGGAGAGGGTCTTTTTACTCGTCGTGTCCTTTATATGGAAATCCGGGGTCAAGGAGCCATTCCCTTGACTCGTACTGATGATAATTTTAATCCACGAGAAATTGAACAAAAAGCTGCCGAATTGGCCTATTTCTTGCGCGTACCAATTGAATGAAATGAACTGAAGAAGAAATCTCAGCATGAGAGAAGAACTTACTAATTATCTTTTTAAGACAACTGCAGCTTCTTAAAAATGTTCATTCCGACAAAGGATGCTATATTCTATTTTACCGTTCCGTTGAGGCAGCAGTTCACATACATTATACATCTCAAATACAAATAAAAAAACCAGGAGGACGCATAAAGAATAAAAAAAATATAAAAATATAATAATTAGAATTATATAATTATTAATTATAATATAATATTATAATATAATATAATTATAATAATAATTTCTATATTTATATATAATATATATTAAGTATTAAGATAAGTATTAAGAATAAGTATTAAGAATTTCAGTATTAATATAAACTATAAACTATTTGTACACCAAAAGTACACCAAAATATACGCATATACATGGCCCCCAGCTTAACTCTTTTATACTAATTAAAGGTCTAATAAGTTTCATTAAGAAGTCTAATCTAAGTTAAGTATAGATTCATCAAATATCTTACCTTTTGTTTTCGTAAAAACAGAATTCTTCCTTTTAGTTCCCTGATTTTGAATTGATACCCTATCCCCGTGCTGCGATTAAAAAGTGAAATCTTTCGAATTCGAAATAGAAATAAAAGAATTAAAGGATCTGGTAGGGTTCGTCTTAAAATAAAAATAATATTCGTTACTTAAAATGGATTTTCGAGTCTTCATCGAAAGGAATAAATGAAGATGGAATTGGTTACACTTTTCCTAATTGGATTCAGGAATTTCTCTATAACTTAAGTGACACAATAAAAGCTTTTTCTATTCTTTTAGTTACTGATTTATGGATCGGATTCCACTCGACCCATGGTTGGGAACTAATGATTGGTTCGATATACAACGATTTTGGATTGGCTCAGAACGATCAAATTATATCTGGTCTTGTTTTCACTTTCCCAGTGATTCTAGATACAATTGTGAAATATTGGATCTTCCATTTTTTAAATCGTGTATCTCCTTCCCTTGTAGTAATTTATCATTCAATGAATGAATGAAGAATTCATTAGATCTCTTGATATCAATCAAATCAGACTTTTGCTTCGTGTATAAAGAAATCGTTTTAAATCTTACTTATTTTTTATACTTCTACCTTTTCAGTTCAAGGTATTCATACCATATTCCACCAGTACAATTCTTTCAGTACAATCAATACAATGGCAAACTTGTGGATAGGGAATTCTACTAGCTACCTATCGAATTTATTGTCGAAATTCCGGGATCTATGATTGGACTATGCAAAATAGAAATACTTTTTCTTGGGTAAAAGAACAGATGACTCGATCCATTTCTTTATCGATCATGATATATGTAATAACTCGAGCATCTATTTCAAATGCATATCCCATTTTTGCGCAGCAGGGTTATGAAAATCCACGAGAAGCGACTGGTCGAATTGTATGTGCCAATTGCCATTTAGCTAATAAGCCCGTGGATATTGAAGTTCCGCAAGCTGTACTTCCTGATACTGTATTTGAAGCAGTTGTTCGAATTC